GAACAGATCAGATCTGATTAAAATACAGTGGATTCCCAGACAAGTATAGATAGATATAAAAATGGATAAACCACATTAACCTTTTTTTTTTATCCATTTTTTATTAATTAAGAAGATACTTCTTGTGTCACAGTGGGTCCGGCCAACCGATCGTTTATGTGAAGTACTTATGGGACCAAGATAAATAGATCCATTTATCTACGATCAAATTATATTTGATCGATAAACTATTGTCAATATGAATTGAATGCTAGGAAAACAAATAATAATAAAAAAGAAAAATTAAGGCGTTGTGTTGGATTGGCACTACATAGATAAGAAATGAAGTGTGGATGGAGCAATAAAATAAATAAGAAAGAAGAAGGAAAAAAAAAAGATCTCGGGTTTATTCACTAGAGGTGCAATAAGCAAGATTAACCCCTTGTTTTTGTTTGTTGGTTGAGTCCCAACGAAAACCACCTGATTGATGGTAATCCCATAATTTCATAGATCCAGTTATTTCATCTATTCAATCTATTCACTCGATCCTTTTTCTATACGTCTCATATCTCATATCAAGAGATTCTTTATCGTTATATGAGACCATATGGGAGCAATAGTGAATAGGGAGCAAGAAAAAAGGGAATGTTGGAGAAAGAATTACACAAAGGTAGATACTGGTCGCCCTTTTGATTTCATTCATTTTATTTTGTTTGATTAACTCGAAGTTCCTTAAATACCTCCGCCTTCTTTGAAATATCATGAACAGTTCCTGTAGGTTGAGCTCCCTTTTCAAGGAAATATAGAATAGCAGGAACATTTGAATAAGTTTGATTCTTTATCGGATCGTAAAAACCCACTTTACAAAGATCTCTTCCTTCTCTTCGGGATCTAACATCAATTGCAACGATTCGATAGATGGCTCATTGGGATAGATGAATAATACCCCCCCCAGAAACGTATAGGAGGTTTTCTCCTCGTACGGCTCGAGAAAGAATGATTCGAATTTCTGTTCTGTATATAGATAGATGCCAAATGGATCCATGAGATCTATGATTGGAGTCGTCTTTTTTCGTACTTCCTTGCTAAAAAAAAAAAAAGAAATATCATTCGTACTCATCACTCAAGTTGGGTAATTCTTAAAGAACTCAAAGGGAAATCCTTAGACATTTATTGAGCCGTCTCTAACCTCTTTTCTTTGTCTCATCTAGAATCCATTTTGATTCCTCATTCTGATCCAGTTGTTGAGACAATTGAAAATGGTGTTTCCTTGTTCTGGGATCCCTTATCTTTGCTTTGAATCATTGGGTTTAGACATTACTTCGGTGATCCTTAATCGTTTCAAAATGGTAGCAACATACCTTTTTGTATTTCTTTACGTCGAAGAATCATACGAACGATTGATTCCCCTGTGATACACTTTTGATCGAAATAGTTTTACTAATTGCGACAAATTCGAAATTGAACTTTTCGATTTGAAACTTGTTCGAAATGGACCCTTTCTATCTTTCTATATCGAAGATATACTTACGAAGATATACTTACGAAGATATACTTACGAAGTCGTTCCAACTTATTGATTGACACTAACCCTAGATCCTGCCCCCTGATAAATGAATCAATACTTTCTGCTCGAGCTCCATCATGTACTATTTATAACCCAAAACAATAGAAATTGGGGTCCTCGTGGAACAGAACAAAATATGTCGAGCCAAGAGCATCTTCATTGATATAGAAAATGGTGGATGTAAGAGTCCACATCCGATCATGTCGTTCAAGTCGCACGTTGCTTTCTACCACATCGTTTCAAACGAAGTTTTACCATAACATTCTTCTAATTCGGAACCGGTATGGAATTGATTCAATATAGAATCATGAATAGTCATTGGTTCAATCAGTACATAGTATTCCATATTTTTTTTTTTATTTTTATGAAAGGATAGGGAATGAAACACATTTCTATTTATATTTATAAGAAAATAAGAAACACGAATAAACGAGTGTCTTAACACTTCTTTACATCTTCAAAAGATGATTGTTCGGGACGATCAGTCATGAATGAAGAATCCAATATCCAATGAAGGGTCCAATTCTTTCTCGAACAACTAAAACCAAAAAAGGCTATTCCAATGACCCGAAAAGGCGGGAAGCGACTCGATAGAATAGATCTCAAACTTCTGTGAGTACCAAGGCTTCATAAGGATTCATTATAATATAAATGGTTTCACATAAACAAAATAATCTCCTACTTCGAATCATTACCGGAAATGAGTTTCCCCGTAAAAGAAGTCGCTTAGCAAAAAATTTTGAGTAGATATCTCACTGATTAAAGAGACGAGAATTGATTGGATTCTCATAAGATAAATCTATGTTTCTTTTCCCATTAAATCATCAATGGTTTAAACCAGATAGATGGATCGAGAAATTCATTTGTTTTCATATAGAAAAGGACACACCCAAGGTAAGATGAAGGTCTTTATTCTTTCATCTGACATCTGATTGAAAAAATCATAATTGAAGTAGTATGATCTGCCCGTATCTATCAGATACACCGAATAGACCGAACGGATGTCACCAGGGGAAGTCGTGGATATTGTGGATATCTAAGGCATGACAGAGATTTTTCACCGAACCCGAACCGCTGTTCTAACTGAAATGGAATAATAACAATACAATAGGCATGGTTAAGTTTCTACATGTTTTGATTTGCTTCAGAAATCCTTCCATAAATTCCAAAAAAGAGAGTGAATGAAATGTATGACTCTCGTCTACAATCGATACATTGATTTCCAATTATTCATTGGAGCAAAATGCAAAATAAAAACAATTGGGTCCAAAGAAAATACGTCTGTTCTGTATTGAACTTTATTGTTTGTTGATGAGATCCAGACAAACACGGATATTGAAATTGAGATCTTCCATACGAATGAAATTCGATGGGGATCATGAATTATACCCAATCAACAAAAGGATCCTCTTACAATACAGGATACTATATAAGATAGCATAGGTACAAAGCCAAATAGGTCTAGAGCAATTCGTTGTTACTATTTTTGCACCAGTCTTAGGAGTTTTAATCCCAGTGATAGAATTAGTACCAAGAACTCCCTCCTTCTTTCAACCCAGAATGCATCATGTAGGCATCCAAATTTCATTGATCTGGCTCTAAGTAACTAATAAACTGCAATATGAGCAGGGCGGGCATACCTTGAATGGCCCAATTTTGGAATTGAACTATTGCTTCATGTTCCCATCCTACCTAGACCAAAAAAAAATCTTTTTTTTTTTTCTATTTCCATTAGAAATCAAAAATTTAGATTGGATCACGTTGTATCCAACATGAAACTCTTAAACAAAATATTTTTAAAGAGAACAATCTTTGTTCTGATAGAATTAGCCTGGGACGGAAGGATTCGAACCTCCGAGTAACAGGACCAAAACCTGTTGCCTTACCGCTTGGCCACGCCCCATTTATATTTTGATTCGACATTTCGACATTAATAAACACTAATATTAGTGTTGTTTGTTCGTCAATTCCAACCCAGATAGCCATGGAATAGGCTGTTCCTGGGATTCTGTGCGTGTAGATGTGGAATCAAAACAAATTCATTGATCATTACGTATAATTCAATTAAGATATTGTAGGAAAGTATAATTCCTTCTATTCTAATCTGACAATTGAAGGATCTTTGATTTTGATTAGGGAAGTTCAAAAAAAAAAGGGGGGGGGTTGGTCTACCTTCTTCATTTTTCCCCTTATATCAATAACTCAATAAAATGAAATTATTTTCAAGAACGAAATGTTTGTTATGCCTAATATCTTTAGTTTAATCTGTATCTGTCTTAATTATGCCCTTCATTCGAGTAGTTTTTTCTTCGCCAAATTGCCCGAGGCTTATGCTTTTTTTAATCCAATCGTAGATGTTATGCCAGTCATACCTGTGCTCTTTTTTCTCTTAGCCCTTGTTTGGCAAGCTGCTGTAAGTTTTCGATGAGATCTTTAATACTGTCCTAGAAACATTCATGATCTATTTGATAAAAACAAAAAAAAAAAAAAGATTCTAACAATCAATTGATAATATGGAATAAGTCTTACATTACGAACCCTAGATTCAAACATGGAAATTCTTGAATAACCGCGACGAATCTGTATCATCTCATTTCCTCATTTTTACCCTTCATCAAACAAAGACGGTATTCCGGTTCCCCACAATACCTAATTGTGGGTATGACGAGAAAATTTTTGTATTTGTAACAGTAACAAAGGAATCAGATTCCTTTCTTGTCTAGAAACCACTTCATTTCTTGGTTTCCAAATAGGATATGTGGTACAAAAATGGATAATCTATTCCCCTTTTCTCCCCAAAATGATCTTGGAGATTGTGTAATGCTTACTCTCAAACTCTTCGTTTACACAGTAGTGATATTCTTTGTTTCTCTCTTCATCTTCGGATTCCTATCTAATGACCCAGGACGTAATCCTGGACGTGAAGAAGAAGAATAAAAAAAAAATAAGAGGTTTTTTTTTTTTCATTTTTCTTTGCTTAGTTTCTTAATTTTCTTATGATTTTCTGTATTCCATACATTTATCTATGATAAAAAAAAAACACACACAGGTTAAAATTAGAAAAAGAAATCTCAAGCGAGCAGAGGGAGCGGAGAGAGAGGGATTCGAACCCTCGGTACAAATAACTCGTACAACGGATTAGCAATCCGACGCTTTAGTCCACTCAGCCATCTCTCCCAATTGCAAAAGGCGAATTCATATGTAACGTATCAAAATTCTATAGGTATATACGAATTGTATCAGAAATCCCGTTTCTATTTTATATAACGATTCGAAAGAAATATCTCCGATAGCAATAGAAAGGATCCCTCTTTTATTTCTATTTCGTCCGAAAGGTTTTTTTGTTCCCCCGGCCTGGCTAGGTACTGGCCGGGGCCATTCCTTTCCAATGAATCATAGATCCAATAATTTAGAAAATACTTGTTATTGAAATTGAAACAGCAAGAAGAGCTAT